ATATGGATAATACACATTCCAGATGGATAATACACATTCCAGTTGACCGACTAATTCTAATTGTTTCGAAGCAATCCACAGAGCGGTTCGTCCTATTCAGATATTCACGACCAAGAAGTACTGGATTCTCTTTCGGATAGGCCCTGAAAGGAGAAGGAAGGCTGGAATGCCAACAGGCGTCTATTATTGAATTCACCCGACCGGATAGTACCCATTTTGGGAACGTCCAGCGCCAAAGTCACTGAATGGGTAAGTCGCCAATCCCTAAAACGGACTATGTAATGTACTTTATCTGCTGGGTTACGGGGGGGCATTTTACCAGAGGTTTCTATTGTATCAATCTACCCTTGTGTGATTCCTGTTGAAGCATATACTCGGGGGGTGGGGTGGGTGCAGGACGGACGATTTCAAAGCGGACTCCCCGTTCATTAGATAGAGAAGATCACCAAGATTTCGTGATCCGCTGCCGAACTTATTCCAATTCACTGAGCATTCTCAATATTCAATATTATGCCTTGAAGAGGACTCGAACCTCCACGCTCTTTTGCAGCTTAATACTCTCATCTAAGAGAAAGAGTTTCCCAAGGGGCTTTGATCTTAGAGCCCGCCTAAAACAAGATGAGAATGAGAAAAAGGGAGGCAAAGAGGCAATCTTTTCGGCTTCGCTCCTCGCTTTTGTTCAATTATAAATAAAAAACCACTTTGATGGAGATTTGTAGCATCATTCAAGTAAATACAGATTGAGATCGTAGAAACATGAGCTTGTGATATAGCTACACCTAATTCCGGACCGGTTAATGCAAGAACTATAAATAAAGGACCAGGATCTCCTATAAAAAAGAAAATATCATTCATACATAGCATAGTCCAAGCGAACCCACTTAAAATCTTTACTGAACTATGACCGGCCATCATATTAGCAAATAAACGTATTCCTGAGCTTAATGCGCGAAAACAATGAGGAATTAGCTCAAGGAGTACTAAAAAAGGTGCTAACGGCAGTGGGACTCCTGCGGGTAATGAGAGGCTTAAAAAATGAAGCCCATTTCTTTGAAATCCCACTATAGTAATGCCAATAAAAATAGAGAATGAGAGACCCAAAGTAATGAGAAAATGACTTGTAACTGTGAAGCTATAAGGTATCATACCCTGGGGATTACGAAATAACGAAAAAGTAAAAGTGACCGAGATGCGAGGGAAAAACTTTTGTTTAACATTTCCGGAAAGACCACCTATTTGCTCGTTTACCAGGTTCGGCACGAAATCATAAATAAGCTCTACCAGGGATTGCCAAGCATTTGGTACTGAGTTTCCTCCTCCGTTTTTAGTAACAAAATGAACCAGAAGTAGGACCAAACTGAGAGTTAGCAGCATAAACAAAGATGGATTTGTGAATGAGAAATACAAGTTTCCTATATTCATAGGAATCAATGGGAGAATGGCAAATTGCTCAAGTGGGCTGTTGGGCGTAATCGTAAGAAACACTTTTCATTTCATCCCTGTAGTTCCGCTTCTTGCTCTAAAAATGAAGAAAGACTTGTCGTAAATCGCCGGTTGGGTTGGTCCAACCAAGAAAGGCATGGGAGTCTTTGGGCATTAATGAACACAACACTCAGTCAGCTTTTTCTATTTATTCCGCCTTCTCCGGTGTCTGTTCTCTTACGAGATTTTTTTATTTCACCACTAAGCTATAGTACAGTTTTTTCAGGTGTGGTGTGCTTTGCTTTGGTGTAACGGGGGGCTGGGGCCAAAAAAAGACTTCACCGGGTGTCCTCTCCTCTCGTCAGGCAGCTATCTCGAGCTCACTGAACACTAACTTGATCCTTATTCTTTTGAGAACTTTTCCTTGTGTAATTGAGCTTGACTTAGTTGGTTTCAAAGGGGCCCCGTGGCAGGCAACCAAGTCTTAAAACCATCACTCCTTTGTTTTCCGGAACTGCTTGCTGAGATCGGCATAAAAGATAGGGATCGGATGGAGGGATTTCTCAACCTCTATTTCTTTCACTTGAACACAGAAGTGAGCTACCTCTATTCTATTTGAAGTAACGGATTCACCTGCCTGCCTTAGACAGAGACGAAGCCTAGCTTTCTTCCTCCACTTATGAACTAGAACCATCCCACAGATCAGATTTCAAACCTTACTTGAAACTCTTTCTCGCCTAACATCTCTCCGTGCCTTATGAACATTGATTTGCCCTCGAGTAGCTGAACTAGGGGAACTCAAAACTAGCTACTAGGAAAAAAGACCACTATTTGAACATCAAGCTTGTGGACAAGTTGCTCCCCTTTCTGATGAATAACAAGAAGAAAGGTGTAGGCTGACATCTCGAACAACAGTGAAGGAAAGAGCGACCTAATATTAGTCGGCAACTTTTTTGAACTTTGTCTCATTCATTTGACGCAATGTTTGAATACTTTTCCAGGGTGGGGTCCACGTCATCCCTTGTTCAAGGGGAATCCGTGAAACACAGGGAAGGTACCGACGAATTATCGAATGTAAAAAAAATGAATTTGACAAGTGATAATTGATCTAATACCTTATCCAAGTCTTTAACAGGCTCTTGTATAGATTTAAATGTATCTTTACTAATCTTCTTTGCAATAGCGGTTGACAGTAAAGAATGATAAATAAATCTTAACAAGAAGATCTGCTTTCTCATCCTTCCTATACATCATTTTACGATAGAAGGACGGGATAATCCTTGGATAGCCTGTGCGGGTCAAGGATATTGGTACAGGTAGCAGCTCCGGTGGTCTTTTATCACCACCGTAAGCAGTCTGAAGAGATGACCCACACTGTTTAAGATATAAAGACGTGTGGAGAAATCCTGACTTTTTAGCTAACTGTATAATTCTCTTGGAGAGAAGATATGCTCCAATGCACAGTTCCTTGGTTAGACCATCAGAGGTTCTGAGGATTCTCTTCGAAAAGATAGACCTCAGAACCTGAGAATCTTCCAAAATTCTCTGCCATCTGATGGTAAATAATCTAAGAACAACCGAAAATCACTTTTTCATAATAACTATATAGTCATGGTCAATCACTTAGGGATACACCTGAAGGTCTTTCCACAGTTGCCTGTTGATTCCCTAACAAATGGAGACATAGGAACTAAAGGCAAGGCCTTTCCTTCTAGTGTGCCTATCTATAAGTAGTTTCCAGTACTGGAAAGGAAAGCGGAAAGGTGGAATCTTTTCATACTGGATAGCAAGATCGGGAGAAAGAGGGCTTACCTCGTTGAATGTCGTCGGAGTGAACGGGGTTGACTCGATATCGGGATAGCCTCATACGTAGATAGAAGGAGGAGTCATCAGACCTTATTCCATTAATTCCTTGCGCCTGGAATGGAGCCAAGGGAAGCAAACTCACCTGCAAGAGCTAAGAGCACTCTTCTTGTAGCTAGCCGCATTGCTGGTATTAAAAAAAAGAAATCTATTAAAAGAAATGCTACCAAGAGAAATCCTCCTACGGCTCTTTTCTTATAGCGCATCGACGGAGATCGCCCAGTTGGTTCTAGGTGAGGTCTCGAGTAAGGGTAGCCGCACTCTCCTTCTTTTATAACTCTAAGCGGGGGGCCTTCCCTCTTAGCTCTTAAGGAATTCTTAAACCTATAGACGTTGTTAACGAGCTAACCTAACTAATAGAATCTCTTCCCTAGGTAGTTTGTAGTGGGCGTTCCTATCTGACCGTGTTGCTAGTAGGAAGCTAGGCTATTGAACTAACAGAAGATAAGCGCAGCGGATGATATGCAGCGGACGATCTTCTTCTTTCTTTTTATCTAACATCGCCCGGTAGTCCCCTCCAGTATGTTTCTAAGAAGCTAGGACAGCTAAGAACGAATTAGCCCTTTCAAGCTCCGTTTCTAGAAGAGAAAGCCAGAAGGTAACAGCTGATTGGCAGTATGAGTGTCAGTAAGCTGCCGATGCAGTATTGCTGCCTGCTCGAATCAACATCCCTCTACGAGTTTCTCTCATTCCTGTGGTTGTTCTCTTCTGTTCTGAGAGAGAGGAGCTCTAATGCCCTCTCTTTTCCGTCCAAAGGCCAGTGAAAGCTATCAGATATAGGCTTTTTTTCCTGTAAGCCCTATTTACTACAGAGTCCCTTATTTATTTCCTCCTTAGGAGCGAATCTCTTCTTGAAAGCCTTCTTCCCTGATTCTGATACCAAGTAATAAGGAAGAAGATGGTCAACCTCTCTTGCCTGATATTCTTCTTTCAGGCAGTATTCTCCCTTTCCTATCCGAGTAGGAAGCTATGCTACTATCTGAGTAGCGGACTCTCTTGTGTCTTAGCTATTAGTATCCTAAGATAGTCCGGGTTCCCCCTCTCTATCTAGATGGAAGGTTATAACAAGATGTAAGAAATACTACCTAATTAGATGGGAGTGTCCTCTTCTTACTTGACTGTCGGCTAAACGAGATGCTGTTAAAGAATCTCTCTTCTTGTTATGACTGGCATTAACTTCCTTAACGGCACTGGTAGATCTCTAAGGAAGTAGGAGTGGCTTCTTTCTTCCCTTTTTTCAAGGCGAAAGAACACCAGGCTTTCTTTGAAAAAGGAAAATCCATTAGGTTCTTCGTGATTGCTGCCCTGAGGCTGGTATACTAATAAGGTTTTCTCTTTCGAGCTAAATAAACACTACGATCTCCCAACGTCTGCGGACCATTAGCCTTTTCTTTTCTTTTGCACACTACTCCATGTCGAAAGACTTTTCGGAAGCCTGGCTTCCAATATATATGTGTAAAACAATAGGGGAAATCAATAAGGAAATTCTTTTCAAAAGTATTCTTTCCTGCGGCTCGAAAGCTTTCGTTTCAATGTGTTGCACATCCTGTCCAATACATTGATCCCCTATTCCTTGATAGGAGGATACATTTTCTGAAAGCGTCTCACGTATGCTCTGAATCCATTGATGATTAAGCAAGTTTGAAAAGCTAAATGGAATTAGATCAAGCGTATGTATCCCATATATCATAAATCCTATAACAAGAATATAAATTATAACAAAGAGGAGGACACGACATTTAAGTCGCTTCACTCTTCGTTTTTTTTTTCTTTGTTCTCCCTGTAAGTTGTTCTAAGAGAGAAGGGCCCTTTAAGAATAAGAGGGAAAGCCCCCTTCTCCGCCGTATATCTGGAAGCCTCCGAACATAGTATTCCTGCATAATAATGATATTCCGTCTTTTGGTGCATCTCTTTTGCAACGATGATGGATTTACACCTGAAATACAATAAGATTCTATCTATAACATCCTTTTTAGTGAGTTTCCTTTTATCGGCATGGCTTAATCTTAGCATAATTCATTTTCTAATCGAATCTTTACTAATACTTCTTTGCCTTCTCTGCTTCTCGACTTTACCGATCCTTCTTCCATTCCATATAAGACCTTCATGTGGAACTATTGTTGTTTTCACATTCCCCTCGCAACTTAGTGCTGCCTCTGGTTTTTTATCTTGTGCAGCCCTTATTTTTTTCTTTTTTCTTTTGCCTCCTTCCCCCTCTTTCTTAGAATTCAACATCTCTGATATGTTCTGCATTTTGTTCGCCCACTCTTCATTCAGGGTGGTTAGAACCAGGGGAGGATCTTCCACCTTTAAGGTCATAGCACCAACACCTGAACGCTTACTCTTACTGCTCTTCTCAGGTTCACCTCTTTTCTTAGGATTGGCTGCCCTGAGGTTCTTGTTTGGAGTCATTTGTTTATCAGAGAACAAGTCCCCCTCAGTCACTGCCATAGTTGACGCAGTATCAACCCTATCTTCCAGATCCTCGCTTCTGTGGGCCAAATCACTCTCCTCGGGAGGTATCCCCTTGACTCCACCCCCCTCGGCTTTGTTCCCCAGACACTCATCCTGAGCAATCTCTTCCGGTTCAGCAGTGTCCAGATCTGGCATCTTTGCCTCTTCTTGTTCAGGGTCCTCTAGAACCGCAAAACGGTTCGGGCTGACTAGGTCCCGTTGGGTCATTCCACTAGCACAACTAGTGTCCAGCTCCCCCCTTTGCCATTGTCACTACTGGTACCTGACCCCGTCGGCTCAACATTTTTGCAAACACCGACCCTTACTCAATAGGGCAATGAAAAGAGGAGAACGAGGACAGCTGACTACTTATTGAAAGACCGAACAGGAAATGAAAAGTCGTACTACAACAACTGTAAACATTCCCTCCCCGCTCTGACTTTGATCGACTTGCCCACATAGCGTCTTTTTTGAGAGAAGAGGTCCTCAACCCTATGATCCTTAGATTTGGAAGGAATGAGAGGGCCCACATCAAAAGGTAGTTGAACCTACATAGCGAAAAGGGGGATCCCCTTACGCACGTGAAACCCTTTTATGCCCACCCGCCTAATGTGCTGAAGTGGCTCATGATGAAAGTCTTATGATCAGACTATTCCCAAGGAGCCTTACTGGTCAAGCTATGGAATGGTACTTCACTCTCCCCAGGTATTCAATTCAATTCAATCTTTTGCCCTCCTTGTCGAAAAGTATTTAGAACGCTTCTCAGCTATCACAAAGAGGGAAATGTGGATTCAATCGACCTGGAAACACAATCCTGGTGAGAGCTTTTAATCATACCCTGCGAGGTTGAAGTCCTTTACCTCAAGAAACCATTTGACCCGTCAAACTCCTCAAAATCTTTATTTCTAACCCAAAGAGGCTATTACCTATAACCCTTCCTGTCTATTTCGAGGAGGCGGGGTAAGAACTTGGAAGAGGCACAACTAAAAAAGGGTCCTCTTCGAATTTATGACGGAAAAGGGAATGGCGAATCAAACTCTAGAATCCGGAATGGGAATGCAGTAGGAGATGGGGCGGGCCCAATCTTCCTATCAAACTAATCATATATGCCAAGCTCCTCTTAGCCCTATAGTCTTTCTCCTTCCCAAATTTTGCCAAATGATTCAAGACCTGAACTGAAAGAAACTCTACAAACAAAGCTTTCCGACTCGGCCTTAAGAAGCTTGTATCCTTTGGATTATTGGGACCTAACGAGCCAGGACAGCCTATACCGAAGGAGAGAAATTTATACCCTGCCGATTTCTAGGGCTTGCTTTGCTCGCCTTTTCCCCCACGCCTGCTCTCTCATCCCTCCTACCTTTGCCTATACCTATGCTTCTATTCCCTTCACTGGTTGATCGACGAGTCCACTGGCATCTGGGGCAGTATATGTAACTGAAAGGTATGCCACTAGACCAGGTGCTCGTTATAAAGGCTACGAACCTTACAACGGGCTATAGCTTTGTTGGAATTGATTCTGATCGAGGTAGTGTATGGGATGCATCTAAATCCGCGTATGGAACCACAATCTCTGCTGCTAGCTTTGCACTCGGAGGATCTGAAAATGGCTCCTTATTTGGTGGACCGGGGCGAGGTGCGGAAGCTAGAGCTAAAGCAAGGTACGAACCTACATCTAGCAAGCTTTGGTAGTACTCGACTGAAAGGAGAGGGCTTTGCAGCAGCTGTCCAACAAGTTGAAGAGTTTGCTACAAAAGAAAAGCTAAGAGCGAGCAAAAGAGCGAGTAAGGTCTACTCCACGTAGCCAAGGCTTGTCAAAGCCCAAGTTGAAGCTGCTCTTGCCAAAGCTCTTTAACCAGTTCCTCAAGGACAGGAAAGATAGATTAGATTACACCCCTATCAGTGCAACGGCCGCTTTCTCCCCACCTGGCCTCAAAGAGGCCCGGGCATAAGCACTCTACCTGGCATCCTTCCCCCTTATTTGCCAAGAGTGACGGATTCAGTCTAGGCGGGGCTCAGTCTTCCCTGCAAGAAAAGTAGTGGTCGTGCAAGAGACATTGTGTTTTCCTTGGCTCATCATTGATCTCTTGGAAAAGCAAGAAACAAGAAACTGTATCCAAGTCCAGCACAGAAGAAGCCGAGTACCGTGCCATGTCTTCGGTTGAGTCATTTTTTTTCTTTGAAAAAGTAGTCGCACAGTGAAGTCGAGCGTTAGCAACGTCTTGCCCAAGTGAAAGAAGGACAGGGAACCCAACCCAAGTTTCAGAGGCGAGCAGCGAGTTAGCGAAGGAAGGGAAGGCTTAAAGACAGACATTGGTATGCGGGTTCATCTCTTTCTCTAAAGGTTTTTCAAGTGCAATCCTACAAGTCAAGTTTCAGCAAGTCAGATTTTTCGCCCCAACGACAAAGGAACGGGCATTTTCGGGGACTAGCCCGCTTCCCATTAATCAAGAGGGCAATTGCCCGGTCCTCTTTCATGTGGAATCGTTTTAGATTGTACCCAAGCCCGCCTCCACTTTCTTATGTGAAAAAGGTGCTTGCTTTATGAAACTTCAACCTTCGATCGGAATACGGATGAGATCAGAAAGGCCATCATTGGGGCAAACGATGCAATAGCTTCGGTTAGAGCAAAGCCCAAAATGGCATAACCAAATGATTGTTTAGCCAATGATGGATTTCGCGCCACGGAATGGATCAAAGAACTGAACACGTTTCCAATACCGACAGCAGCCCCCGCTGAAGCAATTGTAGCAGCTCCGGCACCCATTGATTTTGCACCTTCTAACATCTCGAGTTTAGAATTCTCGTCACGCTTTTTTCATTCACGATTCTATGTTATGGATTCCTCGTCGATTCTTCTCCTCGTTCCTTTTTTCTTGGGCATCCCACTTTGAATGCTTTGCATTCTTTTCGATCTTGTATCCACGGAGCGGTACACTTAACACCAACCCAATCTCGATTCAAAAAAGAAAACTACAAGCAACTACATCAAAAACCTCTATTCCTGACGTGAACGGACGCTTTCAGTTAGTTAGACTTCTATAACTATATAAACAAATATAACACAAGCGTGCGATCGATATTTATAAACATTTCAACCAAACTCTTAGTTTGCGAAGGCCGAAGGAGAATGCGTTCTTGAGTCAACAAGCTTTCTCCTTTTTGTTTTTGTGACCCTTAGAAAGCGTTTTTCAGCAACCCGATTCTTCATGGAATTCAATGAAAGCATTGAAGCCCTTGCTTTGGTGGAACCCAAATGGATGGGGACTCCTTCACGTGGTCTAACAAAGAGTTCGGCCGAAGAAGAATAGCTTGCAAGTTAGGCAGAATTCTGGTTAACCATGAGATTGTTACTCTCTTCTCCGAAGCTAGAGTTATTACTGGTACTATAATGGACTCTCTGACCATGCCCCAGGCATTATTCAGTTGAATCACTCAGTGCAGCACACAGCCATAAACCTTAAAGGTTTATTAATGCGCAGTCTAATCATCCCTCCTTTCTCCGAACTGTGGAGCAAGCGTGGAATAACCGAGTTGAGGGCAACCCCATGTTCAAAGTGGTCCAAAAGCTTAAAGCGGTCAAAGAGGCGCTGAAAAGTTAGAACGTTACCACCTTTGGCAAAATAGATGAAAGAAGCCAGGCTACATAAGACTCTCTAGGAATGGACAGAAGAGGCTACGGGATTCGCACACTAGCAGGGCCAATCAGCGAGACTTTTACAAAAAGACTTAACAAGGAATTGACTGAATAGGACACGAGTGGGTCCTTTCAAGCCTATGTGACCAATGCACTTATGCTGCCTTCACTCAAACACTTTCAAAGAAGCAAGGGGAAGAGTTAAATACTGAAATCGATTCACTAAGCTAGCTTAACTCTTAAACTACTTGAACTAGAGGAGCGGTACGAGCTACTAATAGGCTTACTACAAAAGAAAAGGCTATTTGATATCCTTTTTTAAGGCTCAAGTACTCTGACCCATAAGACCGATTAAGGAAGACCCATTAAGGAAGGGGAACTAATTCCAGATATCGATTAACTGCTTGCCAACCTATCCCTAGACCGATGGATTGACCTGTTGACCAGGCAGGAATACCAATACTAATTGCGACAGGAGAGACCGATAGAGTTGAACAGACAGCTGACAGCTCGCGATTGAGAGACTTTCTATCCAGTTGTGCTTTCAGTTCAATAACTTCATCCTCTATCACTTTAGCATCATTTCGAAGTCTGGATATCTCTTCCCCTCCCTTTCTCGGTGCTTCT